TTTTTAATTATTTATATAAAAATTATTAAAAACGGTAAAGTTAAATTATATAAAAATAATTCTAATATTTAAAATTAATTTATGAATATTAATTAGTACTTATATATATATATATATATTAAATATTTAATTAATTATTTATATTATTAATTAATTAAATATTAATTAAATTATAAATTAATTAATTAATTAAATTTTTTATTTTAATTATATTATATTAATAATATTTAATTTTTAATTAATTAATAATTGATTTATATTAATTTTTTAATTTAATTAATATTACAAAAAAAAAAATAAGAGAAATAATAAAAATTTATTAATGTTTATTAAATATTTAATATAAAAAAAATAATGTATATTAAATATTTAATATAAAAAAAAAAAAAAAAAAATCTATGTGTAAAATTTTAAGATAAGAAATAAATAATTATATTTAAGAAAATTTATTAAAAGTTTATTTTATATATAAATTTTAGTGTTAATTTTTTATTATTTTAATAATAATAATAATAAATTATATAGTAAATAAAATTAAAAATTTAAGAAATTAAGATTTAGTAATATAAAAATTAATAACAAATTTTGTGCCAGCAGTTGCGGTTATACAAAAATTAAATTAAATTATTTCAGTTTATAAAAAATAAATTTTTTTAAAATAAATATTAAATTATTAGGTGAAATTTTAATTTAATTAAATTTTATATGAGAATTATGTTTTAGTAAATTTTATTATAAACTAGGATTAGATACCCTATTATTAAAAATTTAAATTATAATACTAAAATAGTAAATAATTATTTATTGAAACTTAAATAATATGGCGGTATTTTAGTTCATTTAGAGGAATCTGTTTAATAATTGATAATCCACGAATAAATTTACTTAATTTAAAATTTTATATATCGTTGTTAAAAAAATATTTTTTATTAATTTATAATATTTGAAAATTATAATAAAAAATTAATTCAGATCAAGATGTAGATTATAATTAAGAATATAATGGATTACAATAAATTTATTTAAATGAATATAAAATTGAAAAATTTTATTGAAGGTGGATTTAAATGTAATTTTATTTAATTTATTAAAATGATTAAAAATTAAAATATGTACATATTGCCCGTCACTTTCATTTAAAAATTGGAATAAGTCGTAACAAAGTAGAGGTACTGGAAAGTGTTTCTAGAAAGATCAAATTAGAGCTTGATAAAGTTTTTCATTTACATTGAAAAGAAATTAATAAAATTAATTAATTTGAGGGGGAAAAATTAAAAATTTTAAATTAATAAAAAAAATTTTAATACGAAAATGGGGGTTGGAGTATTATTAAAAGAAAAAATTTAAATTTTTATAGTAAATTAGTATTGTAAAAGAATTTTGAAATAATTGAAAAATAATTTAATAAGAAGTAAATTTTATTTATTGTATCTTGTGTATCAGAGTTTATTAAATAAATTTATTTTTATAAATAAATCTCGAATTTGAAAGAGATAATTAATTATAAAAGTTAATGTGGCATAATTATTTTTAATAGTTAATTTGAAATGAAATGTTAATCGTTTTTAAATATATCTAGTTTTTTTAGAAATAAATTTAATTTAAAATTTAATTTTAATAATAATTTTTTAAAAAATTATTATTAAATTAAATTAAATATTAAAAGGGATAAGCTTTTTAATAAAAATTTATAATTTAATAAAAATTATTAAAATTTTTAAAATTTAAATTGTTTAAAAATTAAAATTTTTTATAAAAAATTTTAATAAAAATAAAATTTAATAAAATTTTAAATTTTTATAAAAAAAAAATTTTTTTTTTATAAAAAAATTATTATAATGATAAAATTAGTATAAATATAAATATAAATATATTATTTATAAATATAAATTAAATAAAAGGAATTCGGCAAAAATTTATATTCACTTGTTTATCAAAAACATGTCTTTTTGGAAATAATTTAAAGTCTAATCTGCCCACTGATAAATATTAAAGGGCTGCAGTATATTGACTGTACAAAGGTAGCATAATCATTAGTCTTTTAATTGAAGACTTGTATGAAAGATTTAATGAAATATAAACTGTCTCTTATTTATAATTAGAATTTAATTTTTTAGTTAAAAAGCTAAAATAAATTTAAAAGACGAGAAGACCCTATAGAGTTTTATAATTAATTTATTTTAGATTATATATATAATTTAAAATTAAAAATAAATTAATTATTTTATTGGGGTGATAGAAAAATTAAATAAACTTTTTTTAAATATAGTCATAAATAAATGATTAAATGATCCATTAATAATGATTAAAAGAAAAAATTACCTTAGGGATAACAGCGTAATTTTTTTTTTTAGTTCAAATAAAAAAAAGAGATTGCGACCTCGATGTTGGATTAAGATAAAATATAAATGCAAAAGTTTAAAATTTTGATCTGTTCGATCATTAAAATCTTACATGATCTGAGTTCAAACCGGTGTGAGCCAGGTTGGTTTCTATCTTTAAAAAATTAAAATATTTCAGTACGAAAGGATCAAATATTTAAAATAATTTTATTAAAATGAATATTATTAATATTTATATATATATATATATATATATATATATATAAACTATTTTGGCAGAAAAATGTAATGGTTTTAGAAATCATTAATATATAAATTATTATATAGATAGTATATGATAATTGAATATTTAAATTTATTAATTGGGGGGTTAATTTTAGTTATTGGGGTATTAATTGGGGTTGCTTTTTTAGTTTTATTAGAACGAAAATTATTAGGTTATATTCAAATTCGGAAAGGTCCTAATAAAGTAGGAATAATAGGGTTATTACAAACTTTTTCTGATGCAATTAAATTATTTACTAAAGAACAAGTTTATTTAAATTATTCTAATTATTTATCTTATTATATTTCTCCAATTTTTAATTTTATAATAAGATTAATTATTTGAATAGTAATTCCTTATTATTTTAATATATTTATATTTAATTTAGGAGTATTATTTATTTTAAGTTGTTTAAGAATAGGAGTTTATATGTTATTAGTTTCAGGTTGATCTTCAAATTCAAATTATTCTTTATTAGGTGGATTACGAGCTGTTGCTCAAACTATTTCATATGAGGTTAGATTAGCTTTAATTTTAATATCAAGGGTTATTTTAATTATAGATTTAAATTTATTTATATATAAATTATATCAAGATATAATTTGATTTTTTTTTATGATAATTCCTTTAAGATTATGTTTTTTATCTTCAATTATAGCTGAAACAAATCGAACTCCTTTTGATTTTGCTGAGGGAGAAAGAGAATTAGTTTCTGGGTTTAATATTGAATATAGAAGAGGGGGATTTGCTTTAATTTTTTTAGCAGAATATTCAATAATTTTATTTATAAGAATAATATTTGTTGTAATTTATATAGGAGGATATAGGTTAAGATTAATATTTTATTTAAAATTAGTATTTATTTCATTTTTTTTTATTTGGGTTCGTGGTACTTTACCTCGGTATCGATATGATAAGTTAATATATTTATGTTGAAAAATTTATTTGCCTGTATCATTAAATTATTTAATATTTTTTTTAGGTTTAAAATTAATAATTTTATTTTAATTATAAAATAAATTTAGTATAAATTAATAGAATAAATATTCTTTCTTAAGTTTTCAAAACAAATGCTTATACAAGCTCATTAATTAGTTTTTAAAAATTAATTTATCTCAAAAATTTATTAATAATGGATTAAAAATAAAATAAGAAAAGTATAAAATAGTTAAAAATTGTCCGGTAAAAATATAAGGTATTTCTACAGGTCGAGCACCAATTCAAGTTAATAAAAAAATAATAGAAATTAATGATCAAAATAAGAATTGATTTAAAGGATAAAATTGAATTCCTTGAATTTTTCTATTTCTAGTAAATGGAAGAATAATTAAAATTAAAATAGATATAACTAATGCAATAACTCCTCCTAATTTATTTGGAATAGAACGAAGAATAGCATAAGCAAATAAAAAATATCATTCAGGTTGAATATGAATAGGTGTAACAAGAGGATTAGCTGGAATAAAATTATCGGGGTCACCTAATAAATATGGATTAATTAAAGTTAATATAATTAATAAATAGATTAAAATAATAAATCCAATTAAATCTTTAAATGTAAAAAATGGATGAAAAGGAATTTTATCAAAATTTCTGTTAATTCCTAATGGATTATTAGATCCTGTTTGGTGGAGAAATAATAAATGAATTATAGTTAATATTATAATAATGAACGGGAGTAAAAAATGGAAAGTATAGAATCGAGTTAATGTAGCATTATCTACTGCAAATCCCCCTCAAATTCAGTTTACTAAATCTGTTCCTAGATAAGGAATTGCGGATAATAAATTAGTAATTACAGTAGCTCCTCAAAATGATATTTGTCCTCATGGTAAAACATAACCTATGAAAGCTGTAGCTATTAAAACAAATAGAATAATTACACCTATAATTCATGTGTATAGAAAATTATAAGATCCATAATAAATTCCTCGTCCAATATGAATATAAATACAAATAAAAAAAAATGATGCACCATTTGCGTGTAATGTACGAATTAATCATCCATAGTTAACATTTCGACAAATATAATTTACTCTATTAAAAGCTATTTCAATATTTGCTGTATAATATATAGTTAAAAAAAGTCCTGTAATAATTTGAATTCCTAAACATAAAGCTAATAATGATCCAAAATTTCATATTGAAGAAATATTAGATGGTGTAGGGAGATTAATTAAGGAATTATAAATAATATTATAAATAGGATGAGTTTTTTTTATTGGTTTAAAATTTATCATTAGTTAGAAGTTAGATCGTAAAGGACCAAAAAAAATATTAGTGATTTTTACTACGGCAATAAGGGTAATAAATAAATAGATAATTAATAATAATATTAAGTAATAAGTATTATTATTATATAATTTAGTTAAATTAATTTTATTTTCAAAATTAAAAAAAATAAAATTAAAAAAAAAATTATTTATTTCATCATTAAAATTAAAATTTAATCAAATTAAATTTTTATGATAAATTAATCTTAATAATACTAAAAAAAAAAATAATATAATAATTATTAAATAATTTGGAGATTTGAATATTTCATTTGATGCAATTCTAGAAACATAAATAAATAATACTAAAAGACCTCCTAAAAAAATTAAAAATAAAATATATGAAAATCAGTAAGTATTAATAATTATTCCTGAAATTAAACATAAAAAAAGGGTTTGACATAAAATTATTAATCCTATAGATAAAGGATGTTGAATAAATAATATAATAATAGAAAAAGTTAATAATAATAAAGAAATAAATATTTTAATTTCAAAGAATAGTTTAAAAAAATAATAATTTTGGAGATTATAGATAAAGAGATTCTTTTTCTTTGAAGTTTTTAAAGAAATTTCTTATTTTTGGTTTACAAGACCAATGTTTTTATTAAACTATAAAAACTAATGATAAATATATATATATTAAGATTAATTATATTTATAGTAGGAAATATAATTTTTGTTTCTAAACATAAACATTTATTAGTAGTTTTATTAAGATTAGAATTTATTGTTTTAAGACTTTTTTTATTTATAATAATATATTTAATAATAATTAATTATAATATATATATATTAATAGTTTTTTTAGTTTTCTCAGTTTGTGAAGGAGCTCTAGGCTTATCAATTTTAGTGACTATAATTCGAACACATGGAAATGATTATTTTCAAAGATTTAATTTAATTTAATGATAAAATTTATATTTATATTAATATTTATAATTCCATTATGTTTTTTACAAAATATATTTTGATTGGTATATTTTTTTTTAATATTAATAATATTTATATTTATAAATTTAAGAATTAATATTATAAATTTTTGTAATTTAAGTTATATATTAGGATGTGATATAATTTCTTATGGATTAATTATTTTAAGAATTTGAATTAGAGCTTTAATAATTATATCAAGACAAAGATTATTGAAAACCAAATTTTATTTAAATTTTTTTTTATTTAATATTGTAATATTAATATTAATGTTATTTTTAACTTTTAGAGTTATAAATATATTTATATTTTATTTATTTTTTGAGGGTAGGTTAATTCCTACTTTATTACTTATTATAGGATGAGGATATCAACCTGAGCGAATTCAAGCAGGTATATATTTATTATTTTACACATTATTTGCTTCATTACCTTTATTATTAGGAATTTTTTATATTTATGAAAATAATAATAGAATAATAATATATTTTTTAAAATTTAATAGTTATGAATTTATTTATTTATATATTGCAATAATTTTAGCTTTTCTTGTTAAAATACCAATATATTTTGTTCATTTGTGATTACCTAAAGCTCATGTTGAAGCACCTATTTCTGGTTCAATAATTTTAGCTGCAGTTATATTAAAATTAGGGGGTTATGGGTTGTTACGAGTTATAATAATTTTACAAAAAATTGGTTTAAAAATAAATTATATTATAGTTGTAATTAGATTAATTGGGGGATTATATATTAGATTAAAATGTTTTTGTCAAATTGATATAAAATCTTTAATTGCTTATTCATCAGTAGCTCATATAGGAATAGTAATTGGGGGAATTATAACTATAAATTATTGAGGTTATATAGGTTCATATATTATAATAATTGGACATGGATTATGTTCTTCAGGAATATTTTGTTTATCAAATATTAATTATGAGCGATTAAGAAGACGAAGTTTATTTATTAATAAAGGTTTAATAAATTTTATACCTTCAATAAGAATATGATGATTTTTATTATTATCTTCAAATATAGCTGCTCCTCCTTCATTAAATTTAATGGGGGAAATTAGATTAATTAATAGAATAATAAGATGATCTTGAATTACAATATTTATATTAATGAGGTTATCATTTTTTAGAGCTGGGTATAGTTTATATCTTTATTCTTACACTCAGCATGGAAAATATAGATTAAGATTATATAGATTCTCTAGGGGTATTTCTCGAGAATATTTAACATTAATATTACATTGATTACCTTTAAATTTATTAGTATTAAAAATTGATTATGTAATAATTTGATTTTATTTAAATAATTTAAAAAAAATATTGATTTGTGGAGTCAAAAATATGATTAAGTCATTTTAAATCATTCAACAAAAATTTTCTATTTGTTTTATTAGATTTTTTTTTTTTTTTTTTTTTATATTTATAAATTTATTAATAATAATTTTTTTTATTACTAGTAATTTAACAATTATAATTGAATGGGAGATTATTTCTTTTAATTCTGTTAATATTGTTATATCTATTTTGTTAGATTGAATATCTTTATTATTTATAATATTTGTTTTATTAATTTCTTCTTCAGTTATTTATTACAGAAAAAGATATATAAGTTCAGAAATTAATTTAAATCGGTTTATTATTTTAGTAATTATATTTGTTTTATCAATAATTTTATTAATTATTAGTCCTAATATTATTAGAATTTTATTAGGTTGAGATGGTTTAGGTTTAATTTCTTATTGTTTAGTAATTTATTATCAAAATATTAAATCTTATAATGCTGGTATATTAACTGCTTTATCTAATCGTATTGGAGATGTTATGATTTTAATAGTAATTGCTTGAATGTTAAATTATGGTAGTTGAAATTATATTTATTATTTAATATTTATGAAAAATGATTTTGCTATAAATTTTATTTCAGTAATAATTATTATAGCTGCAATAACTAAAAGAGCTCAAATTCCTTTTAGGTCTTGATTACCTGCTGCTATAGCTGCTCCAACTCCAGTTTCAGCTTTAGTTCATTCATCAACTTTAGTAACTGCTGGAGTTTATTTATTAATTCGTTTTAATTTATTGTTAGAGAATATATTTATATTTAAAATTTTATTATTAATATCTGGATTAACTATAATAATAGCTGGTATTAGAGCAAATTATGAATATGATTTAAAAAAAATTATTGCTTTATCTACTTTAAGGCAATTAGGATTAATAATAAGAATTTTAAGAATAGGGTATGGAGATTTAGCTTTTTTTCATCTTTTAACTCATGCTATATTTAAAGCTTTATTATTTATGTGTGCGGGGGTAGTAATTCATATAATAAATGATAATCAAGATATTCGAATAATAGGAGGGGTAAGAATTTTTATTCCTATAACTTCTTTATGTTTTAATATTTCAAATATAGCATTGTGTGGTATTCCTTTTTTAGCTGGATTTTATTCAAAAGATTTAATTTTAGAAATAGTATTAATAAGAAATTTAAATATGTTAATTTTATATTTATATTATTTTTCAACTGGTTTAACAATATTTTATACATTGCGTTTAATAATATATTTAATAATTAATGATTTTAATTTAATAAGAATTTATAATTTATACGATGAGGATTATATTATATTAAAAAGTATAATAATTTTATTGATAATAAGGTTAATTTCTGGTAGTATATTAAGATGAGTAATTTTTTATTATCCTTATATAATTTATATATCTTTAAATATAAAATTAATAGTAATTTATGTTAGATTATTAGGGGGATTTATAGGGTGATTAGTTAGTAAAATAAATATTTATTCTGTTAATAAATTTTTATTAATATATAATTTAAATATATTTTTTACTTTAATATGATTTATACCTAATTTATCAGTTTATGGATTTAATTATTATATTTTAAAATTTTCTAGAAATTTATATAAAAATATTGATATAGGATGAAGAGAATTATTTTCTGGTCATGGGATATTTAATTTAATTAAAAATTATAGTTTAATTTCAACAATTTATCAAATAAATAATTTTAAAATTTATTTATTTAGATTTGTTTTTTGAATATTATTAATTATATTAATAATATTAATTTATTTAAATAGCTTAAATAAGAGTATAATATTGAAGATATTAGGGTGATTATTGTAATCTTTAAATATTTATAAATAAATTATATTATTTTTACAATGAAAATGTAATGTTTTTAATAAACTATATAAATAGAAATATTAATGATTATTAATCACTAGAATTAAGTTAGAAGCTTAATATAAAATATTTCTAATTGGAGTGTTATTCAATAATATCATTAACAGTGATATACCTCTATTTTGGTTTCAATTAATTTAAATAAGAGGATTATTAATCCTAATCTTTTAAGTCGAAATTAAATGCAAAATTGCTTCTTATTTTAAGATAAATTGAAATTCAATATTTTTTGAATGCAAATCAAAAGTTTTTTATAAACTATAATCCTTAATTAGTTCAATTTAATATATTTTGATTTCATTCATGATATAATCCTAATAAAAGAATACTAATAAAAAAAAAATTAATTTTTCATCAATTAATTAAATTAACAATTTTAAATGTTATAATTAATGGAAAAATTAAAGCAATTTCTACATCAAAAATTAAAAAAATTATAGTAATTAAAAAAAAATGTAAAGAAAAAGGAATTCGGGGTAAAGATTTAGGGTCAAATCCACATTCAAAAGGAGAACATTTTTCTCGGTCTAAAATTGATTTTTTTGATACAATAAACGAAATAATTATTAGAATTGTTGAAATAAAAAATGTAATAATTGATATAATTAATAATAAAATAATTATTTATATTAATGATAATTAAACTTTTTGATTGGAAGTCAAATATACTATATATATTATATAAATAATTAATTACCTCATCAGTAAATTGAAATATATAAAAATAATCAAACAACATCTACAAAATGTCAATATCAAGCTGCAGCTTCAAATCCAAAATGATGATTTATAGAAAAATGAAAATTAATATGACGAATTAAACATGTTAATAAAAAAATTGTTCCAATAATTACATGTAATCCATGAAATCCAGTTGCTATAAAAAAAGTAGACCCATAAATTCTATCTGCGATAGAAAAAGGTGCTTCTAAATATTCATATGCTTGTAGAATAGAAAAATAAATACCTAAAATTACAGTAAAAAATAACCCTTGAGAAGTTTGAGTAAAATTATTTTGTATAAGGGCATGATGAGCTCAAGTGACAGTAATTCCTGAAGAAATTAAAATAATAGTATTTAATAAAGGAATTTGAAATGGATTAAAAGGGATAATTATTATAGGGGGTCATATTGCACCGATTTCAATATTAGGGGATAAACTACTATGGAAAAATGCTCAAAAAAATGAAATAAAAAAAAAGATTTCAGAAATAATAAATAAAATTATACCTCATCGTAAACCATTTGATACTAAAATAGTATGTTTACCTTGATAAGTTCTTTCCCGACATACATCTCGTCATCATTGATATATAGTTAATAAGGTAATAATATACCCTAAAATTAATAAATTAATTCTAAAATTATGAAATCATTTAGTTAATCCGGTTACTAAAGTTATAACACCAATTGCCCCTGTTAATGGTCAAGGTCTATAATCAACTAAGTGATAAGGATGATTATGATTTAAAGACATTAGTTTACTTCTCTAGAATATAAAGTTCTAAGAATTGAGATAACATATGATTGAATAATTGCTACCATTGATTCTAAAATTAATAATAAAATTTGTATAAAAATTAAAAATGAAATTAAATAAAAATTGATTCTATTTCCTATTCTTCTAAGTAAAGTAATTAAAAGATGACCAGTGATTATATTAGCTGTTAAACGAATAGCTAAAGTTCCTGGTCGAATAATGTTTCTAATTGTTTCAATTATTACTATAAAAGGTATAAGAACAGAAGGAGTTCCTTGAGGAATTATATGAATAAATATATGTTTAGTATTATTAATTCAACCATAAAATATGAATCTTAATCAAAATGTTAATGAAATAGAAAGAGATATATTTAAGTGGCTAGTTCTAGTAAAAATATACGGGAATAATCCTAAGAAATTATTAAATAAAATAAAAAAAAATAAAGAAATAAAAATAAAAGTTCTTCCAATTGATTTATTATTATTTCCTAATAAAATTTTAAATTCATTATGAAGTTTAATTGAAATAAAATTTCATAATATTTGGTGACGATTAGGAATTAATCAAAAAGAAAATGGGATAAATAATAATCCTAATATAGTTCTAAGTCAATTTAAAGGTAAATTAAAAATATTAGTAGAGGGGTCAAAAATTGAAAATAAATTGGTTATCATTTTCAATTAAAATTTTTTTTAATTTTAAAAAATTTATTATTATTATTATTATTATTATAAATTGAATTATAAATAAAATAATTTATTATATTAAAAGTAATAAATAGCAAAATAAAAAATAATAATGATAAAATTCAATTAATAGGTATTATTTGAGGTATAAAAGAATATTATTTATAATAATAATTTAAATTTGACATATTTATGTTATATTTTAACTAATTCTTTAAAAATTAATTTCATTAGAAGTAATTGCTAAATTACTATAATATGGTTTAAGAGACCAATACTTGCTTTCAGACATCTAATGAATAATTATTAATTCATTTAATAAAGTTTTTAATAGAAATTCTTTCAATAACAATAGGTATAAAACTATGATTAGCTCCGCAAATTTCAGAACATTGCCCAAAAAAAATTCCTGGTTTATTAATAATAAAACTTATTTGATTAAGACGACCAGGATTAGCATCTACTTTAATTCCTAAAGCTGGAATAGTTCATGAATGAATTACATCTGTAGCAGTAACTAAAATACGAATTTGATTATTTATAGGTAAAATAATACGATTATCTACATCTAATAATCGAAAATTATTGATATTGGAAGATTGAATTATATAAGAATCAAATTCAATATTAGAAAAATCAGAATATTCATAACTTCAATATCATTGGTGACCAATTGATTTTAAGGTAATTAAAGGATTATTAATTTCGTCTATTAAATATAATAATCGAAGAGATGGGAGAGCAATAAAAATTAAAGTAAAAGCTGGGAGAATAGTTCAAATTAATTCAATTATTTGTCCTTCAATTAAAAATCGATTAGTATATTTATTAAAAAATAAATTAACTATTAAATATGAAATTAAAATAGTAATTATAATTAGAATAATTAAAGTATGATCATGAAAAAAAATAATTTGTTCTATTAATGGAGATGCACTATTTTGAAAATTAAAATTTGATCAAGTTGCCATTTCTAAAAAAAGGATAATCCTTTATAAATGGGGTTTAAATCCATTACATAAAATCTGCCATATTAGAAGTTACTTAAAATAGGTAATTCATTATATGAATGTTCGGCAGGAGGGGTATTTTGATATCATTCAATAGAAGATGGTATGTTATAAGAAAATAAAATAATTCGTTGATTAATTATTGATTCTCAAATAATAATAATAATTAGTATTATTGAAATAAGAGAAATATAAGATCCTAAAGAAGAAATAATATTTCATGATATAAATCTATCTGGGTAATCAGAGTAACGTCGAGGTATACCTGCTAAACCTAAAAAATGTTGAGGGAAGAAAGTTAAGTTTACTCCTAAAAATATAGAAATAAATTGAATTTTTAATAAATAAGGATTAAGGGTTAAACCTGTAAATAATGGGTATCAATGAATAAATCCTCCTAAAATAGCAAATACTGCCCCTATAGATAATACATAATGAAAATGGGCTACTACATAATAAGTATCATGTAAAGTAATATCAATAGAAGAGTTAGCTAAAACTACTCCTGTAAGTCCTCCTACAGTAAATAAAAATACAAATCCAATTCTTCATAAAGTAGAAGGTCTGTAATTAATTTGTGTTCCATGCATAGTAGCAAGTCATCTAAAAATTTTAATTCCTGTTGGGACAGCAATAATTATAGTTGCTGAAGTAAAATAAGCTCGAGTATCAATATCTATACCAACTGTAAATATATGATGAGCTCATACAATAAATCCAAGTAATCCAATTGCTATTATAGCATAAATTATCCCTAAAGATCCAAAAGTTTCTTTTTTTCCTCTTTCTTGAGAAATAATATGAGAAATTATTCCAAATCCTGGTAAAATTAAAATATAAACTTCAGGATGACCAAAAAATCAGAATAAGTGTTGGTATAAAATTGGATCTCCTCCACCAGCAGGATCAAAAAATGAAGTATTTAAATTTCGATCCGTAAGAAGTATAGTAATTGCTCCTGCTAAAACAGGTAATGAAAGTAATAAAAGAAGAGCAGTAATACCTACTGCTCATACAAATAAAGGTATTTGATCAAATGATATATTATTAATTCGTATATTTAAAATTGTTGTAATAAAATTAATAGCACCTAAAATAGAAGAAATTCCAGCTAAGTGTAAAGAAAAAATAGCTAAATCTACTGAAGATCCTCCATGAGCAATATTAGATGAAAGTGGGGGGTACACTGTTCATCCTGTTCCTGCTCCATTTTCTACAATTCTTCTTGAAATTAATAAGATTAATGATGGGGGTAAAAGTCAAAATCTTATATTATTTATTCGAGGGAAGGCTATATCAGGAGCTCCTAATATTAATGGAACTAATCAATTACCAAATCCTCCAATTATAATTGGTATAACTATAAAAAAAATTATAATAAAAGCATGAGCTGTAACAATAGTATTATAAATTTGATCATCTCCAATTAAAGAGCCGGGGGTTCCTAATTCTGTACGAATTAAAAGACTCAATGATGTTCCAACTATTCCTGCTCAAATTCCAAAAATAAAATATAAAGTACCAATATCCTTATGATTTGTAGAAAAAAGTCATTTTCGCTAATAAAATGGCTGAGTTTAAGCGATAAATTGTAAATTTATTAACGAGAAATATCTCTTTTATTAAAGCTTTATATTCAAAAATGATATAAAATTGCAAATTTTATGGTGAAATTTTTTTTCTAAGGCTTAAAGAAATTTTCTTTATAAATAATTTTGAAGATTATTAGTTTAATTTAACTTAAAACCTTAGATAAAAAAAAAAGTTCTAAAAATTATTCCTATAAGAGAGATTAAACTAAAAAAATTAATAATTATAATATAGTTATATTTAATAAAAATTTTAAATCATTTAAATTTAAATGAATAAAATAATAAAGATGAATAAATAATTTGGATATAAATAAAAATTATAATTAAACTTGATATAATAAAAAAAAAAGAAATTAAGAATATATTATTTATAATTAAAAAATTAATAATTATTCATTTAGAAAAAAATCCTAAAAAGGGAGGTAATCCTCCTAATGATAAAAAATTAATTATAATAGAAATTTTTAAAAAAAAATTTAAATTAATATTAAATAATTGATTAATAAAAAAAATATTAATTAAATGAAATATTAAGCATATAATTATAACTAAAAATGAATATAATAAAAAAAATAATTTTCAAATAGATTCTCTAATTATTAAACTAGATATTATTCATCCTAAATTATTAATTGATGAAAAAGCTATTAATTTACGTAAAGAATTTTGATTAAATCTACCAATTACCCCAAAAATACAATTAAAAATTATAATAATTGAAATAAAATTAATATTTATATAATAAGATAGTAAAATTAAAGGGGAAATTTTTTGTCAGGTTATTAAAATAAAACAATTTAATCAAGATAAACCTTCTATAATATTAGGAAATCAAAAATGAAAGGGAATAGAGCCTATTTTTATTAATAAAGCAGAATTAATTATAATAGAAAATAAATTATGAAAAAAAAAATTTATAAATAATAATTTTAATAAAATAGAAAATAAAAAATTAATAGAGGCAATTGATTGTGTTAAAAAATATTTTAAAGAAGCTTCTGAATTAAGTAAATTATTGGGGGAGGTAATTAAGGGGATAAAACTTAATAAATTAATTTCTAAACCAATTCAACATCCTAATCATGAATTAGAGGAGATTGAGATTAAAGTTCTAAAAAATAATGTAAAAAAAAAAAATATTTTATTAGAATTAATTATAAATAAAATTTAAAATAAGAATTTAATCATTTTATGAAATTAAAGTTCATATATATATATATATATATATATATATTATTTTAATATATTTTAGTGTAAGATGCACAATAATTTTTGATATTATTAGATATAGTTTAATTCTATAAAATATAATAAAGGTAAAAAATTACATAATTTATCCTATCAGAATAATCCTTTTATCAGGCACTTTATTTTTAAAAAAAAGGGGTTTCCTTTATATTTGGGGTATGAACCCAAAAGCTTATCTTAGCTTATTTTTAA